TTTCTCTGGATATACTCGAAACACGGACTAGATTGTGTAATGATGATACTAAAAAAGAATACATGCCTAAAGTGTATGATCCTTTGTTAAATGGACCATATCGCGGAACAATCAAAAAAGGAGTTTCATCTTCAATCATAAACAATACTTTGCTAGAAAATTGGAAAGAGAAAGTTAGACTAAATAGGATTCATACTATCTTTCTTCCGAATACTGATTACCAAGAATTTTATTACCAAGAATTTGAACAAAAAGCGTATACGGTTGATAAAAAACCATTATCAACAGAAATTGACAAGTTCTTAACTTTAATCAATGAATTTGGTAACGAAGGTAACGAACCAAAATCGAGTTTAAATTTGAAAGGCCTTTCTTTATTTTCAGACCAAGAACAGGAAAGAGCGAATTCAGAAAAAAGAACGAGATTTGTAAAATTTGTATTCAATGCAATTGATCCTAATGAGATAAAATCGGGAAAAAAATCGATTGGAATAAAAGAAATCAGTAAAAAAGTATCTCGCTGGTCACATAAATTAATCACCGAATTGGACCAACAAATGGGTGAATTTCAAGATCGCATATCAATGGATCACCAACTTCGTTTAAGAAAATCCAAACGTGTAGTTATTTTTACTGACAAGAACAACAAGAACAACAACAACAACAACAACAACGCGACTAAAGATCCTGAGGAGGAACTGGTTTTAATAAGCTATTCGCAACTATCAGATTTTCGGCGCGGTATAATTAAAGGATCTATGCGTGCTCAAAGGCGCAAAACATTTATTTCGAAACTATTTCAAGCAAATGTACATTCCCCCCTTTTTCTCGACAGAATAACCCCCCTCCGTCTTTTTTCTTTTGATATCTCTGAACTGATTAAACCAATTTTTCGAAATTGGCCAGGTAAAGGAGGAGAATTCAAGATTCTAGCGTCTAGAGAAGAACAAACACAAAGAGAAGAGAAAAAAGAAAAGGACGAAAACGAGGCGAACAAAAAAAAGGAAGAAACACGGATAGCGATCGCAGAAGCCTGGGATAGCATTATTCTTGCGCAAATAATAAGAGGTTACATGTTAATAACTCAATCAATTCTTCGAAAATATATTATATTACCTTCATTGATAATAGCCAAAAATATCGGGCGTATGTTATTCTTGCAACTTCCTGAATGGTCTGAAGATTTTCAGGAATGGAATAGAGAAATGCAGATTAAATGTACTTATAATGGTGTTCAATTATCAGAAACAGAATTTCCCAAAAATTGGTTGAGAGACGGGATTCAGATCAAAATTTTATTTCCTTTTTGTCTGAAACCTTGGCATATATCTAAACTGTACCCCTCCCGCAGAGAGCTAATGAAAAAGAAAAAACAAAAAGATGATTTTTGTTTTTTAACAGTTTGGGGAATGGAAACTGAACTTCCCTTTGGTTCTCCCCGAAAGCGCCCTTCCTTTTTTGAGCCCATTTTTAAAGAACTCGAAAAAAAAATTGCAAAATTCAAAAAGAAATATTTTATAACTCTAAAAATTTTAAAAGGAAAAACAAAATTATTTAGAAGAGTTTTCAAAGAAGCCAAAAAATGGCTTATCAAAAGTATTGGATTTCTAAAAAAAATAAAAAAAGAACTTTCAAAAGTAAATCTACTTGTATTATTTAGATTCAAAGAAATATCTGAATCGAATGAAACGGAAAAAGTTAAAGATTATCTAATTAGTAATCAAATAAGTAACGAATCATTTAGTCAAATTGAATCTGGAAATCGGCTAAATTCTTCACTGATAGAAACAAAAATGAAGGATTTGACTGATAGAACAAGTACAATACAAAATCAAATAGAAAGAATTACAAAAGAGAAAAAGAAAGTAACTCCAGAAATAGACATTAAGCCTAATAAAACAAATAATATTCAAAAATTCGAATCGCCAAAAAATTTTTTCCAAATATTAAAAAACAGAAATACTCGAGTAATACGGAAATTCCATTATTTTCGAAAATTATTCATTCCAAGATTATACATCGATCTATTTTTATCTATCATTAATATTCCTAGAATTACTACACAACTCTTTCTTGAATCAACAAACAAATTGATTGAGAAATCCATTTCCAATAATGAAATAAATCAAGAAAAAATTAATAATCAAAAAAAAATTCACTTTATCTTTATTTCGACTATAAAAAAGTCAGTTTATAATATTAGTAAGCAAAATTCACATATTTTTTGTGATTTATCCTACTTGTCACAAGCATATGTATTTTACAAATTATCACAAACCCAAGTTATTAATTTGTCTAAATTTGGATCTGTTCTTCAATATAACACAATGTCTTGTTTCCTTAAGACTAAAATAAAGGACTATTTTAGAACACTAGGAATATTTCATTCAGAATTAAAACAGAAGAAACTTCAGAGTTATAGAATCAATCAATGGAAAAACTGGTTAAGACGGCATTATCAATACGATTTATCTCAGATTAGATGGTCTAGATTAATGCCAAAAAAATGGCGAACTAGGGTTAATCAAAGTTGTATGACTCAAAATAAAAATAGAAACTTAAACAAATGGAATTCATATGAAAAAGACCAATTAAGTCATTACAAAAAAGAAAATGATTCGGAACTCTATTCATTATCAAACGAAAAAGATAATTTTAAAAAATGTTATAGATATGATCTTTTAGCATATAAATCGATTAATTATGAAAATAAAAGTGACTCATTTATTTCTAGATTACCCTTTCAAGTAAAGAAGAACTTCGAAATTTCGTATAATTCCAACCGGTCCAAACACAACTTTGTTGATATGCCCGGCAATCTTCATATCAATAATTATCTAAGAAAAGGCAATATTCTAGAGATAGAAAGAAATCTCGATAGAAAATATTTTGATTGGAAAATTATCCATTTTTCTCTTAGACAAAAAGGAGATATTGAGGCCTGGGTTAAGATCAATACCAACAGTAATCCAAATACTCAAATTGGTATTAATAATTATCAAATAATTGATAATTATCAAATAATTGAGAAAAAAGGGGTTTTTTATCTTACAACTCATCAAAATCCAGAAAAAACTCAAAAAAATTCGAAAAAAGTCTTTTTTGATTGGATGGGAATGAATGAAAAAATATTTAATCGTCCCATATTGAATCTGGAATTTTGGTTCTTCCCAGAATTTTTACTACTTTCTAATGTCTATAAAATAAAACCGTGGATTATACCAAGCAAATTCCTTCTTTTAAATTGGAATACAAATGAAAAGGTTAGTCAAAATAAAAACCAAAAACAAAACTTTTTTATACCATCAAATAAAAAAAAAAAGAATCGAATTCAAGAAGCAAAAGAACCCGCAAGTCAAAGAGAGCATGGATCAGGTATAGAAAACAAAGAAAATCTGGGCCCTGTTTTCTCAAAACCTCAAAACGATCTTGAAAAAGATTCCGTGGAATCAGACACAAAAAAGGGTAAAACTAAAAAACAATACAAAAGCAACACGGAAGCAGAACTAGATTTGTTCTTGCAACATTATTTGCTTTTTCAATTGAAATGGAAGGATGCTTTGAATCAAAGAATGCTCGAAAATATCAAGGTATATTGTCTCCTGCTTCGACTGACAAATCCAACCAAAATTACTATATCGTCAATTCAAAGGAGAGAAATGCGTTTGGATACAATGCTGATTCAGGCAAATTTACCTCTTACAGACTTGATAAAGAAGGGGGTATTGATTATCGAACCCATTCGGTTCTCTGTAAAAAATAATGGAGAATTTCTTATGTATCAAACCATAAGTATTTCATTGGTTCATAAAAGTAAACACCAAACTAATCAAAGATACCGAGAACAAAGATATGTTGCTAAAAAGAATTTTGACGAATTCATTCTGCAACCTCAAACTCAAAGAATAAATACAGAACAAAATCATTTTGATTTGCTTGTTCCTGAAAATATTTTATGGTCTAGACGTCGTAGAGAATTGAGAATTCGAAGTTTTTTTAATTCTTTGAATTGGAATGGTGTCGATAGAAATTCAGTATTTTGCAACGAAACCAATGTAAAAAACTGGAGTCAATTTTTGGATGAAAGGAAACCCTTTTATAAAGATAAAAATGAATTAATTAAATTTAAGTTCTTTCTTTGGCCTAATTATCGATTAGAGGATTTAGCTTGTATGAATCGTTATTGGTTTGATACCAATAATGGTAGCCGTTTCAATATCTTAAGAATAGATATGTATCCACGATTGAAAATTAATTGATAGTACTATATACCCTGTCTCGTATAGAGTATCTGAAAGCAAACAAATGCACACATGCCTTGTTTTACATCTCATTCGAATCTAATTCGAGTAGACGATACTAAATCAATAAAATAAGGTATCGATTAGATCTAAAAATGAATCAACAGAATCTTTTTCATTTTAGGATTTTAGGTTTCAATTATTCGCTTTTGTGAATGAAAAAAACATACCTATCACCTTTTTGGATTCCTATCTGAATCAAATTTTCAATTTGATTAATTTATTGGAATTGATAAAATTAGAGGTTCATAAAGAAATTTAGTCTATATACCACGTTCAAATTGCTGGCATTATTATTACTGATCCATAAAATTCGAAAAAATCCATATCTGTAAAATAAAGAAAGGGGAAATTCATTTATGGTAAAAAATTCTGTCATTTCAGTTATTTCTCAAGAAGAAAAGAAAGGATCTGTTGAATTTCAAGTATTCAATTTCACCAATAAGATACAGAGACTTACTTCACATTTAGAATTGCACAAAAAAGACTATTTATCTCAGAGAGGTTTGAAGAAAATTTTGGGAAAACGTCAACGACTGCTAGCTTATTTGGCAAAAAAAAATAGAGTACGTTATAAAGAATTAATTAATCAATTGGACATTCGAGAGACAAAAACTCGTTAATTTGATTAAATTAATTTGAAGAGTTATTGCATTTTCACTTATATGTTTCGATTTAATTTTGATGAACTTCTTTTCACTTTCAGTAATTCATGGAAGAATGAATCGTTAAAAAACTTATGACTGCACCAACTACAAGAAAAGACCTCATGATAGTCAATATGGGGCCTCAGCACCCATCAATGCACGGTGTTCTTCGACTCATTGTTACTCTAGATGGTGAAGATGTTGTCGACTGCGAACCAATATTGGGTTATTTACATAGAGGGATGGAGAAAATTGCGGAAAACCGAACAATTATACAATATTTGCCTTATGTAACACGTTGGGATTATTTAGCTACTATGTTCACAGAAGCAATAACCATAAATGGACCCGAACAATTAGGCAATATTCAAGTACCTAAAAGGGCTAGCTATATCAGAGTCATTATGTTGGAGTTGAGTCGGATAGCTTCTCATTTATTATGGCTCGGTCCTTTTATGGCGGATATTGGTGCGCAGACCCCTTTCTTCTATATTTTTCGCGAAAGAGAATTGATATATGACCTATTCGAAGCGGCCACTGGTATGCGAATGATGCATAATTATTTTCGTATTGGAGGAGTGGCTGCTGATCTACCCTATGGCTGGATAGATAAATGTTTGGATTTTTGTGATTATTTTTTAACAGGGGTTGCTGAGTATCAAAAACTTATTACCCGGAATCCTATTTTTTTAGAACGAGTTGAAGGCGTAGGAATTATTGGAAGAGACGAGGCATTAAATTGGGGTTTATCGGGACCAATGCTACGAGCTTCCGGAATAGAATGGGATCTTCGTAAAGTTGATCATTATGAGTCTTACGACGAATTTGATTGGCAGGTTCAATGGCAACGAGAAGGGGATTCATTAGCTCGTTATTTAGTACGAATCAGTGAAATGACAGAATCCATAAAGATTATTCAACAGGCTCTGGAAGGAATTCCAGGAGGGCCTTACGAAAATTTAGAAATCCGACGTTTTGACAGATTAAAAGATCCTGAATGGAATGATTTTGAATATCGGTTTATTAGTAAAAAACCTTCTCCAACTTTTGAATTGTCGAAACAAGAACTTTATGTGAGAGTTGAAGCCCCAAAAGGAGAATTGGGAATTTTTCTGATAGGAGATCAGAGCGTTTTTCCTTGGAGATGGAAAATTCGCCCACCAGGTTTTATCAATTTGCAAATTCTTCCTCAGTTAGTTAAAAGAATGAAATTGGCTGATATTATGACAATACTAGGTAGCATAGATATCATTATGGGAGAAGTTGATCGTTGAAATGATAATTGATACAACAGAAATAGAGACTATCAATTCTTTTTCCAAATTGGAATCCTTAAAAGAAGTCTATGGGATCATATGGATTCTTGTACCTATTTTGACTCTTGTATTAGGAATCACAATAGGTGTACTAGTAATTGTTTGGTTAGAAAGAGAAATATCTGCAGGAATACAACAACGTATCGGACCTGAATATGCCGGCCCTTTAGGAATTCTTCAAGCTCTAGCAGATGGGACAAAACTACTTTTGAAAGAGAACCTTATTCCATCTACAGGAGATACTCGTTTATTCAGTATCGGACCATCCATAGCAGTAATATCTATCTTTCTAAGTTATTCAGTAATTCCTTTTGGTGATCACCTTGTTCTAGCCGATCTTAGTATTGGTGTTTTTTTATGGATTGCCATTTCAAGTATTGCTCCCGTTGGACTTCTTATGTCGGGGTATGGATCAAATAATAAATATTCTTTTTTGGGTGGTCTACGGGCAGCTGCTCAATCAATTAGTTATGAAATACCATTAGCTCTATGTGTGTTATCAATATCTCTACGTGTGATTCGGTGAGACCTAAAATTTCTCCAAATTCTTTTCTTTTTTCTTTCTAGAAACAAGGATAAAAAGATTTGATTGACTATATATATTTTTCTTCAGCATTTGAGTTGATGAACTAAACCAGATAGTTATATGAGTGAAAGAAAACGGCTTCTAAATTTGCAGTAAAAAAGTTGAGTCTCATTTCCTATGTACAAGAATCAAATGGTGAAAAAAGTAAACATAAGCAATAGAGATTGTTTACCCCAAGATTCGTGAATTGTCATGATAACTTGAAGCGGGTTCAAAAGATCAACTGTATGGAGATGGAGTTTTTCTTGTCTATTACCATAGATGGATTTCCACAACAGGAGGTTTTTGCAAGAAAAAATGAGTGGATGGTTAGGAAGACCAAGATACACAAAGGATTAATAATTGAGATTATGTAAGTTATCCAAGAGGATATTTCTGTACATAAAAGGAATTCAAATTGGGGCTTTACGTTCGTAGAAATGATCAAGAAGTACTCCCCATGATTCTGATCCAGAGTATGTTCCTATCCACTGAGTAAGTAAATAACTATCAAGAACGAAGTAATCTTTTACTTTGGTTAAAGGCCCTTTTTCTGAGAAAGGAGAATAGGAATGAAATAAAATAAATCAAAATAGAAAGAAAAGAATCTAATTGCAAAAGCAAAAAGGAGAGATGTCGTTGTTTTTTTCTTCCTTTTTCTTTTTTTGTTCTTATTCTTTCTTTCCTATAATTTAATTTTGATTTCTATTTAGAGAGATCAAATTTTTGTCATGATTCCTGAACTAATCGACTCTCTAATTTTTTTCGTAATTGAAAATTCGAGGTTGAAATGTATATGTGATATTGCTATAAAGCACATTTTTTTTTTATTTAATGATAAGGTTATTAATCAACAAAGCCAAATTAAAATTCTTAAAAGATGAGATAAATTCAGAAGCACTTATTTATTAATTTTAAATATAGCAGACAGAATTCCATTGGTCTAATTTGGAACCTTAGGATCGATTTTGACTCTATCTGACAAACATATCAAGATAAAGACTAGGAAAGGGCCCTTAGATTTATTTGTGACCTCTGAGGAGCCGTATGAGGTGAAAATCTCACGTACGGTTCTGTAATAGCGATGGGTACAGTGATGTTATCATCGACTATGATTATCTAACAGTTCAAGTACAGTTGATATAGTGGAAGCGCAGTCAAAATATGGTTTTTGGGGGTGGAATTTGTGGCGTCAACCCATCGGGTTTATCGTTTTTCTAATTTCGTCTCTCGCCGAGTGTGAAAGATTACCTTTTGATTTACCAGAAGCAGAAGAAGAATTAGTAGCAGGGTATCAAACCGAATATTCAGGTATCAAATTTGGTTTATTTTACATTGCTTCATATCTGAATCTACTAGTTTCTTCATTATTTGTAACAGTTCTTTACTTGGGAGGTTGGAATCTTTCTATTCCGTACATATTTGTTCCTGAGCTATTTGGCATAAATAAAAGGGGTAAAGTCTTTGGAAGACTAATTGGTATCTTTATCACATTAGCCAAAACTTATTTGTTTTTGTTCATTCCTATTGCAACAAGATGGACTTTACCGAGGCTGAGAATGGACCAACTATTAAATCTTGGGTGGAAATTTCTTTTACCGATTTCTCTAGGTAATCTATTATTGACAACCTCGTTCCAACTTCTTTCACTGTAAAAGACCACAATATCCTAGATTCACGACTTGTCTCAAACAAGAGAAAGAAACAAGCATAAAATCTTTTTTATAGATATTCAACATATGCTCCCTATGATAACGGAATTCATAAATTATGGTCAACAAACAATACGAGCCGCCAGATACATCGGCCAAGGTTTCATAATTACCCTGTCCCACGCAAATCGTTTACCTGTAACTATTCAATACCCCTACGAAAAATTGATCACATCGGAACGTTTCCGAGGCCGAATACACTTTGAATTTGATAAATGCATTGCTTGTGAAGTATGTGTGCGTGTATGTCCTATAGATTTACCCGTTGTTGATTGGAAGTTGGAAACTGATATTCGAAAGAAACGATTGCTGAATTACAGTATTGATTTTGGAATCTGTATATTTTGTGGTAATTGTGTTGAGTATTGCCCAACAAATTGTTTATCAATGACCGAAGAATATGAACTTTCTACTTATGATCGTCACGAATTGAATTATAATCAAATCGCTTTGGGTCGCTTACCAATGTCAGTAATTGATGATTACACAATTCGAACAATTTCGAATTTACCTCAAATAAACAATGAATAAACCCTTAATTCGATTCAAAAAAATTACGAATTACGAAGGCTTAGTTCGGATCTAAAACAATGAGATTTTTGCTTGGGCAATTCAAACTAGTGGTTGCTTAATGAGACTCCTAGCTTAATTTAGATTGAAAACAAAACCGATTTCCATATTATATATTATAATAGTAATGGTTTCAAAGTAGATAAATGAAGTAGATAAATGATATCAAAAATAGATAGGTTTAAACTACTCTTTCGACGAATAAAGAATGGATAGTGGTCCAATAAAATAAAAGCATCCACGTCAATTTATACCCATTAGAATTTCATTCAATTAACAATTTCAAAGTATCATAAAAAATAGAAAAACTGCTTTTTTCCTGGTCAGGTCAATAAAGTCATGAAATTCTTCGTTTTTGATTTTTTATAAAAAATGGATTTATCTGAACCAATACATGATTTCCTTTTAGTCTTTCTAGGATCGGGTCTTATATTAGGGGGTCTAGGAGTGGTATTACTTCCCAATCCAATTTATTCGGCCTTTTCCTTGGGATTGGTTCTTGTTTGTACATCGTTAGTCTATATTCTATCTAACTCCTATTTTGTAGCTGCTGCGCAGCTACTTATTTACGTAGGAGCTATAAATGTTTTAATCATTTTTGCTGTGATGTTCATGAATGGCTCCGAATATTACAAGGATTTTCATCTTTGGACCGTAGGAGATGGAATTACTTCGATGGTTTGTATAAGTCTTTTTATTTCACTAATTACTACTATTTCAGATACGTCATGGTACGGGATTATTTGGACTACAAGATCAAACCAGATTATAGAGCAAGATTTTCTAAGTAATAGTCAACAAATTGGAATTCATTTATCAACAGATTTTTTTCTCCCATTTGAACTTATTTCAATAATCCTTTTAGTTGCTTTAATAGGTGCAATTGCTGTAGCTCGTCAATAAAAAATTTCTATTAAAACTTGGAATTAAAATAAAATTTTGTTCTGTCTTATCACATTAATTTTACTTCAATTCTATTTGAATTCTAGCTGGATAAATAGAAAGACTTTAGGTCAATCTAGTACCAATATATTTCTTTGTTCCATACTTGTTATATACTAGTCTATTAAATTAGTTGAATTGTTGTTCATATTGAAAGGAGTCGAGATTGATAAGGAGTTGTTTAATGATTCTCGAACATGTACTTGTTTTGAGTGCCTATTTATTTTCTATCGGTATCTATGGATTGATCACAAGTCGAAATATGGTTAGAGCCCTTATGTGTCTTGAACTTATATTGAATGCGGTTAATATAAATTTTGTAACATTTTCTGATTTTTTTGATAATCGTCAATTAAAAGGAGACATTTTCTCAATTTTTGTTATAGCTATTGCAGCCGCTGAAGCAGCCATTGGACTGGCTATTGTTTCATCAATTTACCGTAACAGAAAATCAACTCGTATCAACCAATCAAATTTGTTGAATAATTAATAGTAATCATTTACATTCTAATATTGAGAAATTGATTGTAATTAGCATGTTTACTACGTAAGGTATGATCTTGTTTGCAAAATATAAGAAATCAAAGTATTTTGGCCTCTCTCATATCTCATAAACCAATCCAGAAAGGGGTTGATTAGAAAATTATGATAACTCATTGATTCATCTGGTATCTAAATATATAATTCGTTTCTAAGTTTACTAGATCGAAAATTTAGAACATTAAAAAACGTATAGACCCAATGTCACATTCAGTAAAGATTTATGATACGTGTATAGGATGTACTCAATGTGTCCGAGCCTGCCCCACGGATGTATTAGAAATGATACCTTGGGACGGTTGTAAGGCTAAACAAATTGCTTCTGCTCCACGAACAGAGGACTGTGTTGGTTGTAAGAGATGTGAATCCGCCTGTCCAACGGATTTCTTGAGTGTACGAGTTTATTTATGGCATGAAACAACTCGCAGTATGGGTCTAGCTTATTGATACGTTCGAGAAAACTCTACTTGAATCCATTTAATTTTTTTACCGACAAACCTGTGCTCGAAAATCAAAATATTTTGAGCACGGGTTTTTTTGGTCTAAGTGTATCTTGTCTTTACTACGAATTATTTTCCTTGGTTAACAATAATTGTCGTTTTTCCGATATTTGCGGGTTCTTTAATTTTCTTTCTTCCCCATAAAGGAAATAGGGTAATTCGGTGGTATACCATATGTATATGTATTTTAGAACTCCTTCTAACAACTTATGCATTTTGTTATCATTTCCAATCGGATGATCCATTAATCCAACTAGTAGAGGATTATAAATGGATCGATTTTTTTGATTTCCATTGGAGATTAGGAATAGATGGACTTTCTATAGGACCCATTTTATTAACAGGATTTATCACTACTTTAGCGACTTTAGCGGCTTGGCCAGTTACTCGAGATTCTAGATTATTCCATTTTCTCATGTTAGCAATGTACAGTGGTCAAATTGGATCATTTTCGTCTCGGGACCTTTTACTTTTTTTCATCATGTGGGAGTTAGAATTAATTCCTGTTTATCTACTTCTAGCCATGTGGGGAGGAAAGAAACGTCTGTACTCAGCTACAAAATTTATTTTGTACACGGCAGGGGGTTCTGTTTTTCTCTTAATGGGAGTTTTGGGTGTTGCTTTATATGGTTCTAATGAACCAACATTAAATTTTGAAACATCAGTTAATCAATCATATCCTGTGATTTTAGAAATAATCTTCTATATTGGATTTTTTATTGCTTTTGCTGTCAAATCGCCCATTATCCCCCTACACACATGGTTACCAGATACCCATGGAGAAGCACATTACAGTACTTGTATGCTTCTAGCCGGAATCTTATTAAAAATGGGAGCGTATGGATTAATTCGAATCAATATGGAATTATTACCTCATGCCCATTCTATATTTTCTCCTTGGTTGATGATAATAGGTACAATACAAATAATCTATGCAGCTTCAACATCTCTTGGCCAACGGAATTTAAAAAAAAGAATAGCCTATTCCTCTGTCTCTCATATGGGTTTCATAATTATAGGAATTAGTTCTCTAACCGATACGGGACTTAATGGAGCCCTTTTACAAATAATCTCTCATGGATTTATTGGTGCTGCACTTTTTTTCTTGGCGGGAACGACTTATGATAGAATCCGCCTTGTTTATCTTGACGAAATGGGCGGAATAGCTATTCCAATGCCAAAAATGTTCACGATGTTCAGTAGCTTTTCGATGGCTTCCCTTGCATTACCAGGTATGAGTGGTTTTGTTGCCGAATTGCTAGTATTTTTTGGAATAATTACCGGCCAAAAATATCTTTTAATTCCAAAACTACTAATTACTTTTGTAATGGCAATTGGAATTATATTAACTCCTATTTATTCATTATCTATGCCACGCCAGATGTTCTATGGATACAAGCTATTTAACGCTCCGAAGGATTCTTTTTTTGATTCTGGACCGCGAGAGTTATTTCTTTCGATCTCCATCTTTTTACCCGTCATAGGTATTGGTATATACCCCGATTTCGTTCTTTCATTAGCAGTTGACAAGGTCGAAGTTATTCTATCTAATTTTTTTTATAAATAATTTGATGACTGAAATAAAAAAACCTATGTTTGTTTTTAAAAACATTCTTGGACAATGAAAAAAAGAAGACTTTTTTTTTTCTCTTAATTTAAGAATTAAGTAAAATTTCAGAATTAAGTAAAAACAATGAAATTGAACTACATATGATAGAAAACCGTGTGAATCATCAATACAATATTTGATTCACACGGCCCGCATGCTGGTTCATACAATGCGTCGCCCGCTCTTGTATTTGTAATAACTTGTCTTGAATTCAATTAAATGTTGATGGAAAAGAACCATAACTATGTAACCCTATTCCTAATAGATTGACCCCAAAATAGCATATCCAAATTATAAGAAAGCCTATAGACGCTACAATTGCAGAATTTGCACCCCGCAAATTTCTATTTGTTCGAGTATGTAAATAAATTGCAAATACGATCCAAGTAATAAATGCCCAAGTTTCCTTTGGGTCCCAATTCCAATATGACCCCCACGCTTCATTAGCCCATACCGCTCCCGAAAGGATTCCTATGGTTAAAAAAGTAAATCCTAAACTAATAACCCGATAACTCCAATAATCCAATTGTTGAATCAATTGGAACCTGTAATAATTTTTAGCAGAAAAAAACGAAGTATTTTCTAAAACATTTTCACCCAAGAAAAATGACTCGTTTAAAAAACCATTGCTCTTATAAATATAAAAAAGCTTTCTGTTTTTGCGAAATGTAATCACTAGAAGTGCTACTGATAATAACGATCCACATAAAAGGGCTGCATAGCCCAATATCATCATACTTACGTGCATTATTAACCACTCCGATTGAAGAGCGGGTACTAATATTCCAGATTGGTGTATTTCAGTTAAAATACCTGAAGTAGCAAAGCCTTGGGTCAAAATAGCACTTGGTCCAGTTATTTTACTTAAAATGAAAACATTTTTTTTGAAATACGGAATTATATGAATAAGGGAGAAACTCCATGAAAGGAAAATTAATGATTCATATAAATCGCTTAGTGGGAAATGTCCTGAAGAAATCCACCGAGTAACTAATAATCCTGTTATACAGAAAAAAGTCACTATTATGCCCTTTTCTGACGAATCGTATAGTTTTACAATTTCATCGACTAAAAGGGTTATCAAATGAATTGTAATTACAATTGAAACGATCGAAAAGGAAATGTGAGTTAATATATGCTCTAAGGTTGAAAATATCATAAAAAATCTTAAAAAATAAGAGTCCCTTAATTACATAATTCGAAAATGGAAATCGGGAATTGAATTCATTATAAGATCTATTTATCCTTTTTAGAAGATGGTATGCCGCCACTCGGACTCGAACCGAGATGCATTAGCACTGCTTCCTAAGAGCAGCGTGTCTACCAATTTCACCATAGCGGCCTGTCTTGAACTCATAATAGCCTATGAATAAGCAATCGTCGAGATTGAGTAAGCTATTTTAGTTTAGTAATGATTCAAATATGGATCAATAACAATAAAACGTTGTTCAAATAGGAATTTGAGGTTGAAGGTTCATTATTTTCGATTTGAGTTTAGAGTCTTAGTTTTTTTTATTTAACCTGGGACTTTCCTATATTTTATGCTTTCCTCGAATTCAACTCTTGTAACTAAACCGTTCTATACTCAAATTAAGGAATAGAGTTAAAAAAATTTTTGTTTTCATTGTTTAAGCAGCAATTTCTTATTTTTTTTATAAATCTAAAATAAAACAAAAAAGGGATTTTGACGACAAAATAGAAAGAAAAGAACCCATTTTGTATCGCTCAAAATTCACAATTAGGCATACAAAATTTCATTAATCAATTTTCTCTATTGGGTTAAGGGCAAGATATATATATATATGGGGGTCTATATAATAATTCAGAGAAAATCAAAAGTTAGAAAGTTCGACAAAACAAAAAGGTTTCAAAATAGAATCAATTAATTTCAATGAGTTCTTAACTTTCACTAAAGATTTTTATATACGTTCTTCTATAGATATGCAAATATAGAATTTTTTTTTTCATTTTATTCTGCAAATAGGTCGATGGGGAAAATAAAACTCCCCACCTTGGAATAGAAATGATCTTTATTCTTTTGTCAACAAAAAAGTTATTATTCAGTGATATAGTAAATAGAGGATTTCCTAATTCTATTATTTTATATATCAATCAGAAAAGCGAATAGAGTTCCATTACATATGGATTGGTGAGCTAATCAATATCAAATAGGAAGGGGAAATCGTTAAATTATTCAATTAGATAATAATTGAATAATTTAAGAATTATTGAATTATTTTTTCAAGTTGATTCAAATTATTTTAACGTTTTATTACTTATTTATTTGGGTTTGGCGTA